TGAAACAATCGAAATGCAGTCAATCGTTAAAAAAGAGGATTTCATTGAGTATGGGGGAGTCACGGAATTAAAGCCAAAAGACCCAATAAAAGTCGATCGATTTTTTTTTATTCCCGAGGAAGTGCATCTCTTACCCGAATCTTCTTTGATACTGGTACGAAACAATAGTATTATTAGAGGAGATACACCAATCACTTTAAAGACAAGAAGCCGAGTAGGCGGGTTAGTCCGAGTGGAGATAAACAAAAATCGAATTGAACTTCGAATCTTTTCTGGAGAGATCCATTTTCCTGGAAAGACAGCAAGGATCTCCCAACATAGTGGCGTTTTGATACCACCAAGAACAGGAAAGAGAAATTCCAAGGAAAACAAAAAATGGCTCTATATCCAACGGCTCACACTTAACAAGAGAAACTATTTTGTTTTAGTTCGACCTGTAATCACATATGAAATAACGGATGGGATAAATTTAGTAAGACTTTTACCCCCGGATATACTGCAAGAAAGGGATAATGTACAACTTCACATTGTCAATTATATCTTTTATGGAAACGGCACGCTAATTCGGGCAAGTTCGGAGACAGGTATTCAATTAGTTCGGACTTGTTTAGTATTGAATTGGGACCAAGACAAAAAAAGTTCTTCTAGCGACGAGGCCCGTGCTTCCTTTGTTGAAATAAGGACAAATGGTTTGATTCAAGATTTTCTAAGAATCGACTTAGCAAAATCGCCTATTTCGTATACTATCAAAAGGACTGATCTATCGGGTTCAGGGTTGATCTCCGAGAGTGAATCAGATTGCACCAGGATCAACCCCTTTTCTTCCATTTATTCCTATTCCAGAGCAAGGATTCGAGAACCCCTTACCCAACATCAAGGAACTATCCATACGTTGTTGAATCAAAATAAGGAATGCCAATCTTTGATAATTTTGTCAGCATCCAATTGTTCTTGTTCGCGACTAGGTCCATTCAACGATGTAAAGTCTCCTGATGTGATAAAAGAATTCAGTCACAAGGACCCCCCAATTTCAACTAGGAAATTGTTGGGTCCTTTAGGAACAGGCCTTCAAATTGCGAATTTTTATTCATTTTCACATTTAATAACTTCTAATCAGATCTTGGTAACTAACTATTTCCAACTTGACAATTTGAAACCGACTTTTCAAGTACTTCAATATTTTTTAATGGATGAAAATGGGAAAATTGTGAAGCCCGATCCGCGCAAGAACATCATTTTGAATCCATTTGATTTAAATTGGGATTTTTTGCACTACACTTGTTGTGAAAAGTCATCTACAATCATTAGTCTTGGGCAGTTTATTTGTGAAAATGTACGGATAGCCAAAAAAGGACCGCAGCTAAAATCGGGTCAAGTTCTAATTGTTCAAGTTGACTCTGTAATAATACGATCCGCTAAGCCCTTTTTGGCTACCCCAGGGGCAACTGTGCGTGGTCATTATGGGAAAATGCTTTCTAAAGGAGATACATTAGTTACATTTATCTATGAAAAATCAAGATCTGGTGATATAACGCAAGGTCTTCCAAAAGTGGAACGGGTGTTAGAAGTGCGTTCAATTGCTTCAATATCAATGAATCTCAAAAAGAGGGTGGAGGGTTGGAACAAATGTATAATAAGAATTCTGGGAATTCCTTGGGGATTCTTGATTGGTGCTGAGCTAACTATCGTGCAAAGTCGTATCTTTTTAGTTAATAAGATCCAAAAGGTTTATCGATCCCAGGGCGTGCAGATACATAATAGGCATATCGAAATTATTGTCCGTCAAATAACCTCCAAAGTGTTGGTTTCAGAAGACGGACTGTCTAATGTTTTTTTACCCGGAGAACTCGTTGGATTGTTGCGAGCGGAACGAATGGGACGCGCTTTGGAAGAAGCGATCTGTTACCGAGCTGTCTTATTGGGAATAACCAGAGCGTCTCTGAATACTCAAAGTTTCATATCTGAAGCGAGTTTTCAGGAAACTGCTCGAGTTTTAGCAAAAGCGGCTCTCCGGGGTCGTATCGATTGGTTGAAAGGCCTGAAAGAGAACGTTGTTCTGGGGGGAATGATACCGGTTGGTACTGGATTCAAAGGCAAAGGATTAGTGCACCCTCCAAAGCAACATAAGCATCTTCCCTTGGAAATAAAAGAGAAGAATCTATTCGAGGGGGAAATGAGAGATATTTTAGTTCACCACAAAACCTTATTTGATTCTTTCCTTTCAAAGAATTTCCACGATACATCAGAACAATCATTTCTAGTATTTAATGATTCCTAAGAGCAGATTCGCCCTTTTGAGTTTAAAAGGATCGATATTTGGATTTGATCCAGTCATTTGATTTGGTAAGAGTAATCAAAATAATAACGAATAGAAAAGAAGAACGGCTTGGCCCTGTCTTTCGGGCCAATCTCTGGTAGAAGGGAAGGTTCCATCGGAACACTTTTTTTTCAGGGTACCTCGTCTCTTTTTGTTTTTTTCAACAAACAAAAAGAGGGAGGGGTGTGGGGAGAAATGACAAGAAGATATTGGAACATAAATTTGGAAGAGATGATGGAAGCGGGAGTTCATTTTGGCCATGATATTCGAAAATGGAATCCTAAAATGGCACCTTATATCTCTGCAAAGCGTAAAGGTAGGCATATTACAAATCTTATTAAAACTGCTCGTTTTTTATCAGAAACTTGTGATTTGGTTTTTGATGCAGCCAGTAGGAAAAAACAATTCTTAATTGTTGGCACTAAAAAAAAAGCAGCTGATTCAGTATTACGGGCTGCAATAAGGGCTCGGTGTCATTATGTTAATAAAAAATGGCTCAGCGGGATGTTAACGAATTGGTCGACTACAGAAACGAGACTTCAGAAGTTTAGAGACTTGAGAACCAAACAAAAAACAGGAAGATTGGATCGTCTTCCAAAAAGAGATGCGGCCATCTTGAAAAGACAATTATCTCACTTGCAAAGATATCTTGGCGGGATTAAATATATGACAGACTTACCCGATATTGTAATCATCGTTGATCAGCACGAAGAATATACGGCCCTTCGGGAATGTATCACTTTAGGAATTCCAACAATTTGTTTAATCGATACAAATTGTGACCCCAATCTCGCAGATATTTCGATTCCCGCGAATGATGATTCTATCTCTTCCCTCCGATTTATTCTTAACAAATTAGTATTCGCAATTCGTGAGGGCCGTTCTGAGTCTCTAATAAATCCGTAATTAATAAGAAGAAAAAGAACTTATGTCGTTTCGGAACCCTCATAGATTTATCGAATCGCTTACTATTTCTGAATCTCAAAAACGAGATAAAAAGAACTGGGCATAGAGTGTGATTAGTTGGTATTCCAAATATACGATTCAAGTAGTTAAGTCAAGAAAAAGATGGTTGAATCAAAAGAATTGCGTTTAAAGTTTTCTTTTTGTCAGAGAGCAATATGAATCTTTTATCAGGTTCCACCAACATACTAAAAGGGTTATACGAGATATCCGGTGTGGAAGTAGGCCAACATTTCTATTGGAAAATCGGGGGTTTCCAAGTTCACGGCCAAGTACTGATTACTTCTTGGGTTGTAATTGCTATCTTATTAGGTTCCGCTGCGCTAGCTGTTCGGAAACCACAAACCATTCCGACCGGCGTTCAGAATTTCTTCGAATATGTCCTTGAATTCATTCGAGATGTGAGTCAAACTCAAATTGGAGAAGAATACGGTCCTTGGGTTCCTTTTATTGGAACTATGTTTCTCTTTATTTTTGTTTCTAATTGGTCGGGCGCTCTTTTACCTTGGAAAATCATACAATTACCTCAGGGGGAGTTAGCCGCACCCACGAATGATATAAATACGACGGTTGCTTTGGCTTTACTCACGTCAGTGGCATATTTCTATGCGGGTCTTACTAAAAAAGGGTTAGCTTATTTCGGGAAATATATTCAACCAACTCCAATCCTTTTACCTATTAACATCTTAGAAGATTTCACAAAGCCCTTATCACTTAGTTTTCGCCTGTTTGGAAATATCTTAGCTGATGAATTAGTAGTTGTTGTTCTTGTTTCGTTAGTACCTTTAGTGGTTCCTATCCCTGTCATGTTCCTTGGATTATTTACAAGTGGTATCCAAGCTCTTATTTTTGCAACTTTAGCCGCGGCTTATATAGGTGAATCCATGGAGGGCCACCATTGACTAGTTTTTGAAAGAGTCTTTTTTAGCTTCGACGAAAGCAATATAGGCGCGGCTCAAACTAATCGACTTTGAAAAAACAATATCTATACCTACACTATATACGATTTAGAGTAATAGCAAAAAAGATTAGGCTATTGAACAGAGAATTGTAAAAAAAAGGAAAGAGATCGAAAAGATCTTTTGCCAAAAATTAGCCTTTGGTCCACTTATATCGATATCTCCCTTCAATGAATATTTTTTCTATGGGTTGACCAATCCCAATCGTCAACTAGAATGATTTCCTTTTCAATTGATTTGATTCAACGAGGGGCCCAAAAATTTGTAATAAATACGAAATGGAATGAACTTTGATCAATCACTTTTTACGCAATGAGTCGGTACGAATCAATTTGTCCTTTTTGATTGTATCCACGCAGGATCATGATAAAGAGCGGGAAAGAAGAATTTACAAAAACGGAATTTCTAAAAAATCAAAAATGGGCTGGTTCGAAGAGGGGATCAAATTGAATGGCGCTAAGCCAACTCTTGTGGCTGTTTCGACGAATGATTCTCAAATCCGATTGGCTCTAAGATGGATGAAGGGTTGGTTTCCATTAGGAAAGAAATACGTGTATATGGTATATTAGCTAGTTCGATAGGAATTAACGATCGATCTAATTTGACCTCCGAATGTGAATTTATGCGGAGAGTCTCCTATGCGAAGTTCGTAGTTATTTCGACTGGCTGAATCGTAGCGAGGGAAGAATTAAATCATAATTCATTGGGTGAGTGTATCATTAACCATTTCTTTTTTTGGGACGAGGAACTTATCATGAATC